ATTGGTACTCTTTATTTTGTTTTTTCCATTTGAGCCGGTCTTGTTGGTACTGGGTTTAGGGTCTTAATACGGTTAGAGTTATCTATTCCTGAGAGAGTTTTAGGTAATAGTCACTTGTATAATGTTTTAGTGACTTCTCATGGTTTAGTTATGTTGTTTTTTTTTGTTATGCCAATAATGATAGGTGGTTTTGGGAATTGGTTATTTCCATTAATATTAGGGGTTGGGGATATGGCTTTTCCTCGGATAAATGGCCTAAGGTTTTGGTTGATTCCTAGGTCTATGACGTTGCTCTTTATTTCTGCCTTTGTTGAAGAAGGGTTTGGGGGCGGATGAACTTTATACCCTCCTTTGTCTAGAAATTGGGCTCATTCTGGTCCTTCTACGGAGTTCGCTATTTTGTCTCTCCATATTGGTGGTGTGTCTTCTATTTTAGCTTCTATTAACTTTTTGACTACTATATTAGGAATGCGCCCTGGTGGTATAACTATTGTTCGTTGTACCATGCTTGTGTTGGCTGTAGCTATTACTAGGTTTTTGTTGATTTGTGCTATGCCTGTGTTAGCTGGGGCTCTGACTATATTAATTACTGATCGGAATTTTAACACTAGATTTTTTGATCCTGCTGGTTTGGGTGATCCTATGTTGTTTGTGCACTTATTTTGATTTTTTGGACATCCTGAGGTTTATATTCTGATTATTCCTGGATTTGGGATTATTTCTCATGTGGTGAAGGTTGGTTCTGGGAAAGAGAAGTTATTTGGTAAGATTGCTATGGTATATGCGATAAAATCTATTGGTTTACTTGGCTTTATTGTTTGAGGTCATCATATGTTTTCTATAGGAATTAATGTAGACAGGCGGTCTTATTTTAGGGTTGTCACTATGATTATTGCTGTTCCTACTGGGGTTAAGATTTTTAGATGAATTGCTACTATAATAGGGGGGCGTGTGCGTAATTGAGCTTTTATGTATTGGACAGTAGGATTTTTAGTCTTTTTTACTATAGGCGGTTTAACTGGAATTATCCTTTCTAGGGCTTCTTTGGACGTGATGTTACATGATACTTACTATGTAGTTGCTCATTTCCATTATGTCTTAAGGATGGGTGCTGTTTTTGCCATGTTTGCCGGATTTCATTATTGATTTCCTTTAGTGACTGGTTTGAGGTTGCATGATGCGTGAAGAAAGAGTCAGTCGGTTTCTATGTTCTTTAGTGTTAACTTGACCTTCTTTCCTCAGCATTTTTTGGGGATAAGAGGAATGCCACGACGTTATGCTGAATATCCTATTGGTTATTCTTTTTTTAATGCTCTTTCTAGTTGAGGGTCTACTGCTTCTATGTTTAGGTTATTTTTCTTTCTGTTTATTGTTTGGGAGGGACTATTGGCTAAACGGCGAATTGTGTTTGCGGAAGTACCCAAGACAGAAGCTGAATGGGCTCATCGGGTTTTCCCAATTCGGTTTCATAATCGGGCCCATCGTCCATTCGTGTTGATAAGGGGTGGTCGCGTTAAAGGTGTTTCAGATGCTGTGGAGGCACGTAAGAATCGGAAGAAGAAAGTGTCTGTGGAGGGCCGATCCTATCATTACAGAGAAGCCCATGGTAAGTGCGTGCGTAAGCCTGCGCTTGATTAATTAATGAATTTCTTGACTTGGTAGTTTAAATAAGAACGAGAGTTTTGTAAACTTTTGGTACTAATAATTGGTTCTGGTCAATGTTAAAGTTTATTTGAGATGTGGTGTCGTATTTTATTATAAGAAGAACGTTCTTTTTTTTACTTCGTTTCTCTCCTTTTTGGTGGAGAATTTATACAGTAGCGCTTTATTCTGTTTTTATGGCCTGACTTTGATGGACTAGTGTAGGTGGGAAGGATGGTTACAATGCTTACAAATTTAAGAGAAAAGAAAAGAGAAGGTCGGAAGAGGCGACAAAGGTTGCCGATAATAGCCCAGTAGGAGGAAGTAAGTAAGTTTGGCTCTTATTCAGTTTATAGGATTATTTGTTGTAGGGTCTGTTCTCAGCTCTGGGGGTTCATTGTTTTTATTAGGCTTAAGTTTTTGTTACTTATTGATGGTTGTTGAGTTTTTTATCCGTCCTTTATACAGGATGCAGGTTAGCAGTTTATTTATGGTTGATGGGTTAAGTGTTTTAATAGTGGGGATAAGGTTTTTGGTTGGAATATTGACTTTGTATTGTAGACGAAAGGATTTTACGCTTTCTAAGGTTCTGGGGAAGAAGGGAGTGGAGATGGGTGTTGCTCTTGTAATAGGGTTTTCCTTGTTTATGTTCTTTTCTTCTAGATGGATGGTTTTTTTTGTTTGTTTCGAGGGTTCTTTAATTCCCATGGTTTGAATAATTATTTCTTGGGGGTATCAACCTGAGCGAATGCAGGCTGGTCTATTTATAATTGTTTATACTGTTTGTGGTTCTATGCCTCTGCTGGTAGTGCTTTTATGGTTAGCCGGTATTAGTAGCACCGACAAGTTTTTGTCTGCTAAGATATGTTATTTCTTTTGAAAAGAGTCTAATGTTGTGTCTGTGTGGGTTATCTTTGGATTGGTCTCTGGTTTTGTTGTTAAGTTGCCTATATATCTAGTTCATGGGTGATTACCTAAAGCTCATGTTGAGGCGCCTCTTGCGGGTTCAATGATTTTGGCTGGTGTCTTGTTGAAGCTTGGAGGGTTTGGTTTATATCGGGTGGTTTGACTTATGAGCCTCAAAGGTGGGTTTTCTGGGTTCCTTTTGATTTTGTTTTTACTCGTTGTGGGCCTAATTGGGGGTTGTTTATGCAACTTGTTTTGTTTGTGTCAGAGGGACTTGAAGGCGATAGTAGCTTATTCTTCTGTGGGGCATATAGGGTTGTGTTTATGCGGTGTTTTAAGTGGGGTTGGTGTTGGTTTTGCAGGTGCTGGCTGTATAATGTTTTCTCATGGTCTCTGCTCTCCTATTTTGTTTTCTTTAGCGGCGGCGTTGTCTGATTGAAGGGAGTCTCGTAGTATTATACTTAATAAAGGGCTAAACAGAGTTTTTCCTGCTTTAACCTTTTTTTGAGCTTTAAGGTGATTTGTGAATATGGGGGTGCCTTTGAGGTTAAATTTTATAGCTGAGTGAATGTTGATTAGAAGAATCAACTTCATTTCTGGGTGAATAGTTCCTTTCGCTTGATTAAGGTGTTTTCTTAGTGGTGCTGCGGCTTTTTACGCTTATGGGACTGTGTGCCATGGGATTGTTAGGTTGTATAATCGAACTATTGGATCGGGGGTGTGTTCTCGATATTTTGGTGGGTCTTCTTTTGGTATAAGGTTTTTGTTGATTGGTTCTCTAGGGTTTGATTTCTTTATTTTTTAAAGCTGTTGCTGCCCTAGTTTATTTAAAATGTTGCGCTGTGGCTGTAAAGAAAAACTAAGTTTGGGTGGTATTTTTTATGGTGTAAATAGCACGTTGGTTTTTCATACCAAAGGAGGAATGTATTCCTGACTTCCGTGGGATATGGTTGATTTGAAGTCAACCTAAGGGTGTTCGATTCATCCAGAGGTTTATGTTTTCTACTGGGTTTTTTTATGGTATGATTGGGGTAGGGAAAACTGGTTATGGGTTGGAGTGGTTTTTCCTTCATGGGTTTATTCTTGTTTGTTTGGCTTTATCTTTCGTCTTTGGTATATTGTGGTATTCTGTTGGGGCTCGGGTTAAGCCTGTTTGAGCCCAAAAGACAGCATTTGAGTGTGGGTTCGACCCATTGAGAAGTTCTTGGGCCCCTTTTACACTGCGGTTTTTTTTGTTGGCTCTAGTTTTTTTGGTTTTTGACGTTGAAATAGTGTTATTTTTTTCTGTTGTCTTTTCTAAAGGTGTTTATTTAGGGGGGTTGTCTTATTTTATAAAATTTTTGTTAGTATTTTTTTTAGTTATCTTATTTGTGGGTTTGTTACACGAAGAAAATGAAGGGAGACTGGATTGGAAATAAGGACATTGTGCCAGATAATTGGGTTTCCTTGATGTGGAAGAATATGTAGGTTTTATTCCTTCCAATGTTATAATGTATGTTTGCGGGGCTTCGGAAGCTACTGTAGCGTTAGGCTTTTAACCTGGAGAAGTGGAATACGTTTCACCCGAGGTAGGTGTGATAATTAGGTTGATACAAGATAAGGTGGTTGGAGTAGTAAAGATTTAATACGTCGGATTTAAAATCCGGAGGCGGGGGGTGCCCCCTTTAACAAATGATTAGGGTTGTGTTGGTAGTTTTAGTTGTACAAATTGGGGTGTCGTTTTTTATTCTTACCGAACGAAAGGGGTTGGGTATGTTTCAATTACGACAGGGGCCAAATAAAGCGAGCTATAAGGCATTGGCTCAACCAGTGGCTGACGGTGTAAAGTTGTTCTTGAAACAGCTGAATTACCCATTTAGGGCCAACTTGTTCTCTTATTTGCTAGGGCCTAGTTTATTGTTTTCTTTGTCTTGTTTGGGGTGGTTAGTTTTCCCAATGACTGCGGTAAGGTTTCGATTTGAGTGAGGGTTTTTATATTTTTTATGTGTCTCTAGTCTACACGTGTTCGGTGTATTTGTGTGCGGCTATTCTTGTAACTCTCGGTATGGTCTTTTGGGTGCAATACGCGGGGTAGCGCAGTCTGTTTCGTATGAGATCGTTATAAGTGGAGTAATATTTTGTCCGCTATTACTAATTGGTAGTTATGATTTAGTTAGGTGTCGTCAGTGGGAGCTAGTTAATTGTTTGTTTTTATTTGAAAGGTTTCTAATCTGGTTGATTGTTGTTTTGGCGGAAACGAATCGGACGCCTTTCGATTTTGTTGAGGGCGAGTCGGAGCTTGTTGCTGGATATTCTGTTGAATTTGGTGGTGGTGCGTTCGCAATAGTAGCATTAGCCGAATATGGTAATATTTTTTTTATGGGTGTTATTAGTTCTGTTTTGTTTTTGAGTGGGCTTGGTGTTATGGTCTGTTCTCATTTGTGGTATGACCTATGCTTGAGGTTTTGTACTGTTTTTGTGTGTTATTTTTTTATTATTATTCGGGGTGCTCTTCCGCGGTTTCGGTACGATCTATTAATGCGTTTTTGTTGGTTGGTGTTGCTTCCGTTGACCCTGGTTTTTTTATCTGTTTGTGTATGCGCTGTTTAAAGTGTCTTGGTAGTTTAATTAGAATGTGGCGGTGAAGTTGCTATGGTAATATATTATTTCGAGACAATGGTAGAAGGCGGAAAGTATGGGTTTCTTGATCCGATAACGGAGAATTGTAGGCGGTTGGTTTCATATCACGATATGGTAATAGTTGTAAGTGTGGGGGTAATGTTTATTGTTGTATATTTTTTGTTGTTTGCATTATACCGTCAGTCTTTGTTGAGCGGGTATTCTTGTCGTTTCAAAACTAAGTGTAATTGATTGGAGTTTTGTTGAACTTTAATTCCTGGGTTAGTTTTAATTGTTTTAGGTTATTTTTCTTGAGAAAACTTGTATTTAATAGAAGTTACAGACAAAGCATCGTACCATGTAAAGGTTGTTGGCCACCAGTGGTATTGAGAATACGAGTATTTCCTGTGGTTTCAGGGTGATTTAGTAGAGGAGCCTAGGGAGATTGAGTGGTCTAAGGAGTCTTTAGGTCTTGTGCCTTCCGTAGAAGCGGCCTCTATTGATAGAAGAGAAGCATGGGGTTTAAGAAATTCTTATATGGATGTTCAAGATTATTTAGCTAGGGTTGGTTTAAGAGAAAGGGTTCTTTATACTGAAGAAATGGTCTCTTTTTTAGGGGATATGTATTTAAGATATGATAGTTATAAGCAGGCCTTTAATGAGGTACGAAGAGATTTTAGGATGGAGGGCAATGCTTCTTCGGATCTGTTGCCGTTTTTAGGTCAAGCTGGGGTAAGGAATATTCTGTATCTTCCGTTAAATAAAACAACAGAAGTGACAGTTTGCACTGCTGATGTTATTCACAGGTGAGGTGTTCCTGCGTTAGGTGTTAAGATAGATGCTGTCCCTGGGCGGGCTAACCACCTAGGAATTCACCCTTATCGAGTGGGTTATGCATATGGGAATTGTTATGAATTATGTGGCTACGGTCATAGTGTAATACCTATTGTAGTTTTAGTGGTGCCGGAAAGAGATTTCTTAGGGGTAATTGGTAAGTTGGTGCGTCGCGCAATCGCGGACTAGAGGAAATAGCATAAAATTAGTGTATCTTGCTTACACCAAGAAGGTGGTTAATAAGGGCCTTTTCTCTGGAACTTTAGTTTAAAAAAGAACGAATGGCTGTTAACTATTTGGTGTGCATAGGCACAAGCTCCGATTAGGTTGGTCGGGTTAGCAGACATAATGCATACGGCTTAGGTCCGTAAGGTGCGGCTTAAAGTGCCGTGCCCGAAGGGTGGTAGTATAATTAGTATACGTGGTTTCGGCCCACGCGGTAATCTGGTGTTTTCACTCTTAGCGCTTAGTGTCGCGTATAAATTGGGTTTTGCAGGTATATTACAGTATGGTGATAAATATAATGAAAAGAAGGGTTCGATTGTCCGAAGGGAAGTGGCACCATGTTGTGTTTTCTGTAGCAGCAGGAGCGATGTTCTTTGTTCTTAGGGTAATTTTTTTTTTTTTTTATTCTTTTGTGGAAGGGGGGGGCGTTATGGCTTTTGAATATAACCTTTCCGAGCTAAGTGGGGTTCCTCTTGTTCTATTGTTTTATGTGGATTGGGCCTCTGTAATATTTAGGATAAGGGTTTTATTCATTTCTGGCAGAGTTTTATTTTATTGTTGTTTTTATATGCGGGGGGAAGTGTATCCCGAGCGTTTTTGCTGGTTGGTCGTACTTTTTGTTGTTTTTATAAATTTGTTTATTTTTATACCTAGGGTTTTAGGTATGATAGTTGGCTGAGATGGTTTGGGCGTTGTTTCTTTCGCTTTGGTTAGTTATTACAAAAATGCAGAGTCTCTGGCGGCTGGTAATATTACTGTATTAACTGGTCGTATCGGTGATGCTTGTTTAGTTGTTTTAATTGCTTGCAGCATTTCTAATATAAGGTGGCATTGGTTTGATATAAGGTTTTTGTTGGGGTTTTGGGTAATGACTTGCGTTACGGTTGCGAGTATAACTAAAAGCGCTCAGGTTCCTTTTTCTGCCTGACTTCCAGCCGCCATGGCGGCGCCTACTCCTGTTTCTGCTTTGGTTCATTCTTCCACGCTAGTAACTGCCGGTGTGTATGTGTTGTATCGGTATTATGGGTGTGTTTATGGGAGGTGAATAATGTACATAGTGTTTGTGTCACTAATGACCATAGCTCTTGCTGGGTTGGTTGCTAGTGTGGAGAGAGATTTAAAAAAGGTTGTTGCTTTTTCCACTATAAGTCAGTTAGGCGTCATAGTTATGGGTATTAGTGCTGCCTCGTGTAAGGATGTGGGTATGTTTCATTTATTGGTGCATGCCTTTTATAAATCTTTAATATTTTTGTGTGTGGGTTGTGTAATTTATAAGGGGGCTGGTCTTCAGGATTCTCGGTTCTATAGTGGTTTGTGGTTTAAGATACCTATTGTGGGGGCCTGGTTAATTGTGGCTTGTATGTCTTTGAGTGCAATCCCTTACACGTCAGGGTTTTTTTCTAAACATGCTGTTGTTGAAGGGTGTTTCAATGGGGAGGCTACTCACTGTATTACTGTTATTACGTCTTTATCTGTTTTTTTTACTTCTTTTTATAGCTTTCGTATGTTAGGGTTGATGTTCGTTTCTTATGGTTTTGTCAACACGTGCAAGTCTGTTGTTGATAAAGAGGGCCAGGGGGTTGGAGGAAATTTATATGTTTTTGCTCCTCTGTTTTTTCTTGGTTTTGCGGCCTTATTCGTTGGTCACATTCTCATGAAGTGTTTTGCCTTTTTAAACGGTTATGTCTTTGTTCCTAGTTGTATGAAGTTTACTATTAATTCGATAAATGTTCTTGGTTGTTTGATGGGGTTTTGGTGTTGTTTTTATTTCAATGTGTTTTCTCCTAGTAATATCAGGTTTTCTTCGAAAAAAACCTATATTTTGCGTTTCGTAAAAAGTCATTGATTTTTGCCGTTCTTGAGGGGTAATGTTTTGGCTAGAATCTTTCTTGTATGAGGGTCTCGCATGTATTTATTTTTAGAGAAAGGTTGGTTGGAGACGTGGTTTTGAATGAACCAACTTGAGCGATTTGTGGAGAGAGGAAAGGTGTTGTACGCGTCTTCTCACCATCCTAAGATTATTTCCTTAGTGTTCGTTTTTATTGTTTTTTTTATTGTTGTAAGCTATTTTAGCTAGTTGAGGAGTAGTTTAATTAGAATGTGGGATTGTCAATCCTGTGGTGTTGCTTTATGAACCTCTTTAGATGTTGACTTATTTGGTTTGTTTTTTAAGTGTTTTATGGTTGGCGGTTTTCCATCCGAAACATCCTCTTGAGTTAAGTGGTTTCTTGATGTTAATAGGGGTAATTAACTCATTTTTAGTTAGATATGTAGTTTCCTGTTTGATGGGGTTTTGCTTATTTATAGTAATGGTGGGTGGAGTTTTAATTTTAATCTCATTCTGTGTGGCGTTGATTCCTTACTCTAGAGAAGTGTCTTCTCTTCGTATGTTTAACAGAAAAAGTGCTAGACATGAGCGGTGGTATCAGCGGTTGCGTCACGCCGCTTATTGAGAGCATTTTCGTTCGATGGAGCATTTTCGTTTTATTATTGTGCCTTGTATATATCTTTGTGGTTTCTCTGCTTTTTTTATATTATGGTTAAATGATCCTTTTAATTGGTTTTGTAGGTTTCGCTCCCTGTCAATACGGTCTATAGATTGGTTTTTGTGTTATTACAGGTGGGTAGTGGTCATTGTTTTATTAAGTTTTTATTTATTAATAGTTATGGTAGTTAGGATTAATATTAGTTCTAAATATTCAGGGGCTTTGGTTAATAAAAATTGAGTTGGTAAAGATCGTTCTCCAAAGTTGGGTGTTGATAACTTGTTTGAGATGTGGAAAAGTTGGAAGGTCAGCAGCGGTTAAAATGGATGGGGTTTATTGGTTAATTATATTGAATTGGGGCGTTTTTTTAATATTTAAACGTTTTGCGGATTTTTTAAGCCTGCTTATTGTTTTAGAGTTTTTGGTGGTCACTGTTTTTACTTGAATAGCCTTGGTGTTGTCTGTAGTGGATAATTGGTTTAGGTGTTATACGCTTGTCTGTTTTTTGACTTTTTTTGTGTGCGAGGCTGTTGTTGGGTTGGCTTTGTTAGTTGGGGCTGCTCGTAATATAGGGTTCTACAGTTCGTCTAGGTTTTGTTCTCTTAAGTTTTAGAAGTGAGTAGGTGTTGTTGTGCACGGGAAATTTTGGTTTTCTTAGGCGCCGGTCATAGGGCGACTTGCTAATGGTTGAAGTTAACAGATTTGTTCGTCTTGGTCCTGCTTTTACTTTTTTTTTGGTATTTAGTTTGTTAGGTGTGGTTATAGTTGTTGTAAGAGGGGGTTTATTGGGTGTTTATGTAGGTTTTGAGTGCGCCTTTTTAGGAATTGTTGCTGTATTGGCTGGGGAAAGAGTCGAGGAGAACGAGAGGTGTATAAAATATTATATTTTTCAGGCTTTAGGTTCTATTTACATGTTAGTAGGGTTTGTCTCTCTCGTTGAGCCTGTAATTAGGTTGTATTGGTCATGGGGTTTTGTTATATTGGGGGTGTGTCTAAAGGCTGGGTTTTTCCCTTTTCATTACTGGGTTCCCTCTGTTTTAGCTACCTGCTCTTGGTTTAGTTGTTTTTTGGTGACTGTTTGGCAAAAAGTTGGTTTGATGTGTTTTATTGGCAAGTGGGGGGCTAGATATGAGCTAACTTGACTTTTGGAGGTAGTTGCTTGTGCTACTGCTTTGTTAGGTGGAATTGGTGGAATTGGAGTGGTTTTTTATCGCACATTAATTGGGTATTCGTCTTTGGTCCATAGTGGTTGAATAATTTTGGCTTCTTTGTTAGGAGTTTATGGGGTTATGTTCTATATTTTCGTTTATTCTATGGTTAGAGGTTCTTTGATATACCGTTTGTATTGTAGTAAAGTGATGTGTTTTGAAGATTTTTCTAATTTAAACCATCGCGGAAGAGAACAATTCTTCCTTATTTTTGTTGATTTCTTGTCTTTGGCCGGTATTCCTACATTACCAGGATTTTTACCTAAGTGTGTGGTGCTGGTGATGGTTGGTATGACGTATCCCTTAAGTTTATTTTTATTAATTTTTTCTTCTTTGTTGAGTTTGTTTTATTATTTAAAAGTGGCTTTAATTGCTGGGGTTGGTTCGGGTGCGAATGGGTATCTTTTTATTAGGAGTATGAAAAAGCCCTATTGTTGATTATTAAATACCTTGTTTCGCTGAAATTCGTTTTTTTATTTAATCAGGTTGGTTGGCTTAGCAGTTATTATTTTTTATTAATCTAGTTTGTGGTTTATATAGTGTTAGTAGTAGTATAAAAAGTATTTCTTCCTTCCAAGAAGAAGGTCCAAAAAAGTTGGCTGCTAAAGAGAGGTGTTTCGTTTTGGTTTTTGTGTGGTAACTAATTTAAGAAGTGAGGAGAAAAAGTTGTCTTATAGTTCTGGTCGTAAGCGTTTTGCTGTTGTTAAGGCTGTTGCTGATTCTTTGTATGATTTGCCAGTGCCGGTAAATTTATCTTATTTGTGAAATTTTGGCTCTTTGTTAGGTTGTTGTTTGGTTTTGCAGATTATTACTGGGATTTTTCTTGCTATACACTATACTCCACATGCTTTAGAGGCGTTTAATTCTGTTGTTAGAATTATACGAGATGTGAAAAGTGGTTGAATTCTTCGTGGGTTTCATGCTAATGGTGCGTCATTCTTTTTTATTATAATTTATGTCCATATTGCTCGAGGTATTTACTATCATTCTTTTTGTTTGAAGAATACGTGGATTGTTGGGGTGCATATGTTTATTTTATTAATGTTGATTGCCTTTACTGGGTATGTTTTACCTTGGGGTCAGATGTCTTATTGGGCGGCTACTGTTATTACTAATTTAGTCACGGCTGTTCCTGTGGTCGGGGAAATTATTGTGCAGTATATTTGAGGTGCCCCGACTGTTTGTGATGCTACTCTTAAACGGTTTTATGTTTTTCATATGTATATGCCGTTTTTGTTGGCTTTGTTATCGGCTGTTCATATAATTTATCTTCATGAGACAGGTTCTGGTAACCCTTTGGGGGTTTCTACTGATGCTGATAGAATGCCTTTTCATCCTTATTACACTTATAAGGATTTATTTGGAATTGTACTACTTTTAGCTGGGGTGTCTGGTGTTGTCCTTTACAGGCCAGATTTGTTTTCTGATCCTGAAAACTTCATTCCTGCGGACCCTACTAAAACTCCGTTACATATTCAGCCTGAGTGATATTTTTTATTTGCTTATGCAATTCTGCGTAGGGTGCCAAATAAGTTGGGTGGTGTGATTTTGCTGGTGTTGTCAGTGGCGGTCCTTTATTTGATGCCTTTGTCGCCTGTTCCTATAGTTAAAGGAAGCCAGTTTAATTATGCTGCGCAGGTTGTTTTTTGAGCTTTTATTTTTAATTTCGTTTTGTTAACTTACTTTGGTACTTGCACTGTTGAGTATCCATTTGATCTAGTTCCTATGATTGCTACTATTCTTTATTTTTCCTTTTACTTGTCTTATATCCCTGTAACTCAGTATTGGGAAAAGAAAATGGTTGTAAAGGAGCCTAAGTTGGATGCTACGGTGGGCCCCGAGGGTGTTGTTGTTGCTAGATAAATGTGTTTTTTGGTTTTTGTAGGTTTATTATTACTATAAAGGTAGGCTTTTGTAACCGTGGTTAGGTTAAAAGTGGAGAGTAAACTAATTAAGTTATCGGGCTCATGTCCCGAGTATAGGGCAGGCGCCCTCCTCCTTAATTATTAGTGCCAGGTTTTCTAAGTGGTGCGGTGGTTTTGTTTTCGTGGATTTTGTTTTTCATTAGTTTTTTCTTTGTTTATAAAAAGGCGATAAAGTTGTCACTTGGAAGAACAATAGATATGGTCTTTTGTTCGGTCGTACTATAAGATGGTTAATCCTATCTTGTACGTTAAGTGTTTTGTGTCGTTGGGTGGTATTTGTTTTTGCTAATGGTTTTTAACCTGATTCTCTGGTAGTTTATTTAGAATATGAGATTGCAAATCTTATGGTGGTTAGTTTCCTCAGGGATGTTGTAGTACGTCGTAAGGCGTAGAATAAAATTAAATTATTGGCTCATGCCCTGATATAGGGTGGTGCCTCCTCGTTTATGGTGGGTTTGGTATTAAATTTGATGCACAATAGAAGGCTTATTTGGGGGATAAGTGCCGTGAGGTGATGGAAGAAGGGCTTCTTAAGTGCTGTTTGTGGGGGGGGGTAGGGGGGGGGTCGCTCCTTCGAGCTGGGCCGAAGGCTCAGGAAGAAGGAAAGGTAATATAGCTAGAAATTTTTATATTTCTAGCTATATTAGGATTTATTAACTTATATATATACTTTATATATAAGTTAATTATATGTATAATAAAGATGAGTAGAATGTGATATATAATGATAGTATGACCCCCTCCATTAGATATTATGGTGGGCCTACAACACGTATGAACGTAGTTTAGTGTTGGGGAGGGTATAGCCCCAATGGACAACTAATACCCCTCCCTCCCCCAATAATAATAATATCCTAATGGAGGGGGTCATACTATAGCGTTTATGTTATGAGCGGTTTGATGTGTGGGATCTTTTTTTGTGGTTAGGCGTTTGCCTGGTTTTTATTGTCTTTGTTTTTTATCACTTGGAAAGAAATTTTTATGAGATCATTCTCTTTGATTGTATTGAAAAAGACTTCAAAATTTTTTTGTTTCATGTATGTTAGGTGTTTTTATTTTATAGAAAAATTAGGGTTTTGTACTTTTTGTATCATGGGGTATATAGAGGTTTGTTAAATTATTGTTCCTGAAAGGCTCTGATCTATCTTCTTTGTTTTGTGTGGTGTTGCAGAATCATAAGAAAAAAGTTGATGGATAGTGATATGCTTGTCGCAGGGTCTGATAGCTGGTTAGGTGGGAAATGCGCATAAGTGCAGTGTAATGTGTAATAAGCGTAGATTTCGTTGTAATGCGTTTGTTGCTTTATAGTGAGGTTATAGGGGTAAGCTCTAGTAACGTTTAGGCGTATAGTTTTTGTTAAGTAGAGTTAGTATTGCTGGATAATTGTCCTAGCTCTTTGTAGAGTAATTTGTGATGATGGTCGTTCATTTTATAATCTTATGTTAAATTGTTGTTCAAAGTTACTTTCGAATTTGGTTGGTTATAGTACCATTTGAGGTCCTAAAATTTTCTGGGTTCACAGTAGTATGCCATGCGTAGGTGTTTAGTTATGGTTGTAGTTTAGTGGGGTTGAGTTGCGTCTGTTCGTATGTTTTGTTTTAATTGTTTTGATATTATTTTAAATTTTTTAAATAGGCTTAAGGAACTCGGCAAATTTTTTCTTCGCCTGTTTATTAAAAACATCGCTCTTAGCTTAAAATTAATAAGAGTCGTGCCTGCCCGGTGGGTTTACTTAAACGGTTGCTATTGTAGTAGTACTAAGGTAGCGCAATAAATTGTCCTTTAATTGGGGAAGGGAATGAATGGCTTGACGTGAGAAAATCTGTCTCAGGTTTAAAAATTGAAATTTACTTTTAGGTGAAAAGGCTTAAATAGGGTTATTAGACGAGAAGACCCCGTCGAGCTTGATGAGGTGGTGAAGTTAATGTTTGCTGCTGAAGTTTTGTTGGGGTGACAGGAAGCAGAATTAACGCATCCTATTTTACTTATTTCGATCTTATATTATGGAGAAAAAGAAAAAGCTACCGCGGGGATAACAGCGTAATGTTTCTGGAAAGATCAAATTGAAAGAAAGTGTTGCGACCTCGATGTTGAATTAAGGTGTCATCCTGGCGCAGTAGTTAGGATAGTAGGTCTGTTCGCCCTTTAAAACCTTACATGATTTGAGTTTAGACCGGCGCGAGCTAGGTCGGATTCTATCTTTATTTAAAGCTTTCTTTGTACGAAAGGATCGGAGAGTTGGCATAATAAGTGTTTGTTAATATAAATGGGACAATTGGTTTCTGTTAGGATTTCTAATTCTGATAAGAGGCGGTTCGATTCCGTTTGTGTCTCTTATTTTATTAGCCTTTAGTATGTTGTTAGCTCTTTCCGAATTTACACATGTTTCTTTAGGGGTGTAGGGAGTTAGTTCTTATTAGTTGCCGAAAGTTTTGTGTAAGACTTTATTATTAAATATGTACGGTGGTTTTTTGAAACTGGTTAATAAGTTTATGTATTACAATTATTAGATTTATTCCCCTTCATCAGTGGTTAAAATTATGGAGTTTTTTAACTAAATACCTAGTTAGGATGGAAAAGAGAGGAAGGTAATTAAGTGCCAGCACCTGCGGTTAAACTTGTTCCTCGCGTTAATGATTCTATGTGGTGTGGTTCCAGAGAATTTAAAATAATATTTTTGGTTATATTGGTGAAATGAGTAATTAACTGTTTGTATTGGTTTAGAGTTTTGTGAGTTTTTACTCTGTAGGCCTAGAAGGCTGTATTTTTAGGATACGGGGATTAGATACCCCCTTATTAATGCTGTAGTACGATCCATGGGGATTACGAGTGATTTGGCTTAAAATCCAAGGAGGTTGGCGGTGTCTCAAATCAGTTGAGGGGAACTTGGCGGTTAATTCGATGATCCTCGAGGACTTTACCTCTTGTGTTCTTAACATACCGCCGTTGTCAGCAACTTTTTCAATAATATAAATGGTCGCTAGGAATATTACGTGGTTGATGACTATCTGGTCTATGCGAATTCAGGTAAACGTGTTGGTTGTCAAGAGGGCTTAGCTGAGTTACAATTATGAAATAATACGGATAATGTGTTTATGTTGAAATGATTAATTAGAAGGTGTACTTCACAGTAATAACTTTGAGTGAGTGGTTGTGAATGTGGTTAGTGAGACGTGTACAAATCGCCCGGCACCCCTGTATATAAAAATCTGGGTAAGTCGTAACATAGTAATGCTACTAGAAAGTGGTTTTATATAAAAGTAGTGGTCTTGTATGATGCTAAGTTTAATCTTATAGGTAATAGCGTTTCATCTTTTATTTAATGTTTTGTTTGGTGGGTTTGTTAAGTGGAGGTGATGATTTGAGGAAAGGCGGCTGTAGAAGTGTTAAGTTGTAGCCTTAGTTATGAGGATTGTGGTTCCTTCCTTTCTAGTCCTTTTTGGGTCTGTTTTTATGTGTGACTATAATGGGGTTCGAAATTATAGATTTTTTTTGAGGGTGTCCTCCTGGGGTTCTTGCTGTGCCTGTTATTTTCGGTACTTTTTTAGTGGTTCCCTTTGTGGTAATAAGTATGAGAGGGGTTTTTATAAGGCCAGGTCGTGTTGAGGCTGCTGTTGAGGGGGGTTGGCAGCGGTTTTATAGATATTTAGGGGTTGAGCATGGATTGCTTAATAGTTACGGAGGGTATAGGCATTTTAGGTTTACTTTGTTCTTAGTGATTTTTTTGATAAATTTCTTTGGGTGTGTGGCATATTTCCCTGCTTTGGCTGTTCATTGGAAGATATGAATTAGGTTTTCTATTCCTTGTTGGATGGCTTCTTTAGCATATACTTGGCCCGAAAATTTTCGCATGTTTTTTGCTAATATGGTTTCTCCTGAGCAGCCGTATTATTTAACTGCTTTATTAATTGTTAGGGAAATTATGAGACTGTTGGCTCGACCGGTTACTTTATCTTTGCGGGTGTGAGTAAATATGTTAATTGGACAGGTTTTTTTACATTTTCTGGCTTCAGGTCTTGTGGTTTCCTTTTTTAAAAGTCTTAGGGTTAAGAGTTTTCTCGGGGTGCTAATATATGGGTTCTTTGGCTTCGGAATAACATTGGCGGAGATATGTGTTGTTGTTATTCAGTCTGTTATCTTTGTAAAACTAATTTTTATTTATTCTGGAGAGGGTACGTTTAATAGAGAAAGATTGAAGGGGAAGAAAATTTCTTAGGAAATAGGTTGTGGTTTAAAGATAGAATTAGGGCTTTGGGAGTCTTAGGTGCTCGTTAGAGCCAGCCTAGGGTATTAAGTTAATTAGACTTTGACACTTCAAATGTCGCAGTGAACTGGTGTTCATACCCTGATGGCGCGTAGAGGTTATCCTTTGATTCCCAATGGTCCCTGGCCTGCTCTTGCAGGTCTTAGGGCTTTTGGTATTGCTGGTGGGTTGGCTATTTGAGTTCATGGGGCTGGGATTTATCCGTTGGTTGCTGGGCTTTTAAGGCTTGTTGTTGGTTTGATTGGTTGGTGGTCTGATGTTATTTGTGAGGCTACTTATAAGGGTATACATACTTCGTTGGTGTTGCGTAATGAGCGAATTGGGATCTTTTTGTTTATTCTGTCTGAGGCTTTTTTCTTTGTTAGGTTTTTTTGGGCCTTAATTCACTTTAAAGTAGGTGAGCTTTCTTATGGCTACAAGTGACCTCCTACTGGGGTAGATGTTATGGACCCTTTTCGAGTGCCTTTGTTTAATTTAGCTGTTTTATTGTGTTCTGGTGCTACTGCACAAACAGCTCAAGGTTATGTAAAGGCTTTTAATCAGTCTTATTTGTTTTCTGAGAAGTATTATCGTAATAAGTGGTTGGGTGTAGTATGGTTTTTTATTTCTATTGTTCTCGGTGTTGGGTTTCTCGCGGTTCAGGTGTGAGAGTATACTCAGTGTAAGTTTTCTATTGCTGATAGGGCCTTTGGAAGGGTTTTTTTTGTTACTACTGGTTTTCATGGTTCACATGTCTTTATTGGTGTTGTTTTTTTGGCTGTTGCTATAGTTCGTTTGTACTGTGGCCATTTTAGTAAAAGCCATAATTTTTTAAATGTTTGGGCAGCGGTGTGATATTGACACTTTGTTGATTTGATTTGGATCTTTTTATTTGTTATGATGTATTGGGGGGCATATAGATAGGTGGTGTAATACTTTAATGAAAAGGCTTGATTTGCGTTCAAGAATTGGGAATTTATATCCCTTATACCGTTGGCACCGATTGATTTTAAAGGAATCAAAGAAGGGCGGCTAACTAGCCCTCATTGTTTCGTTAGACGTTGTTGTTTTTGAGTTTATCGTTGATTGTTTACGGCTAATCATAAAGAT